GCTAGTGTAGCTTAAACCAAAGCATAACACTGAAGATGTTAAGATGAACCCTACAAAGTTCCACGGGCACAAAGGCCTGGTCCTGACTTTACTATCAGCTTTAGCCCAACTTATACATGCAAGTATCCGCACCCCCGTGAGAATGCCCTCAATCCCCCGCCCGAGGACGAGGAGCCGGCATCAGGCACACCTTCATTCCGCCCAAGACGCCTTGCTACGCCACACCCCCAAGGGAGCTCAGCAGTAATAAACATTAAGCCATAAGTGAAAACTTGACTTAGTAAGGGTTAAGAGGGTCGGTAAAACTCGTGCCAGCCACCGCGGTTATACGAGAGACTCTAGTTGATACCAACGGCGTAAAGAGTGGTTTGGGATGCCCCTTAAAATAAAGCCAAAGACCTCCCAAGCCGTCAAACGCACCCCGGAGGCACGAAGCCCCAACGCGAAAGCAACTTTACCTCCCTCCCGACGCCACGAAAGCTAAGAAACAAACTGGGATTAGATACCCCACTATGCTTAGCCCTAAACCCAGATGTGAACTCTTACAAACACATCCGCCAGGGTACTACAAGCGCTAGCTTAAAACCCAAAGGACTTGACGGTGTCTCAGACCCGCCTAGAGGAGCCTGTTCTAGAACCGATAATCCCCGTTAAACCTCACCATCCCTTGTTTCTCCCGCCTATATACCGCCGTCGCAAGCTTACCCTGTGAAGGGCCTACAGTAAGCAAAATGGGCCAGCCCCCGAACGTCAGGTCGAGGTGTAGCTCACGAGATGGAAAGAAATGGGCTACATTTTCTACAACAGAATATCACGAACAGTACCATGAAACTAGTACCTGAAGGTGGATTTAGCAGTAAAAAACAAACAGAGCGTGTTTTTGAATCAGGCTCTGAGACGCGCACACACCGCCCGTCACTCTCCCCTTTATTTAACCTACACAAGTAAATAACCAAAAACACTTTGCAGCGGGGAGGCAAGTCGTAACATGGTAAGTGTACCGGAAGGTGCACTTGGAGCACCAGGACGTGGCTGAGACAGTTAAGCACCTCCCTTACACCGAGACCACATCCATGCAAGTTGGATCGTCCTGAGCTAAACAGCTAGCCCAACCACCAAGACCCAAAACTACACCATACATAACATTACCTAAGCCTAAATAACCAAACTAAACCATTCTCCTGCCTTAGTACGGGCGACAGAAAAGGCACTTACCGGAGCAATAGAAAAAGTACCGCAAGGGAAAGCTGAAAGAGAGATGAAACAGCCCATCTAAGCCCAAAAAAGCAGAGACTCACCCTCGTACCTTTTGCATCATGATTTAGCCAGTCCACCTGAGCAAAGAGAACTTTAGTTCAAAACCCCGAAACCAAGTGAGCTACCCCGAGACAGCCTATAACAGGGCCAACCCGTCTCTGTGGCAAAAGAGTGGGAAGATCCCCGGGTAGCGGTGACAGACCTACCGAACTTGGTGATAGCTGGTTGCCTAGGAAATGGATAGAAGTTCAGCCTCGTTCTCCTCAATTCACCTAAGTATTACTTCACACGAAACTGAGAAACACACGAGAGTTAGTCAAAGGGGGTACAGCCCCTCTGAATTAGGACACAACCTCACCCAAGGAGGTTAAGGATTATACTCTACAAGATTACTGCTCCAGTGGGCCTAAAAGCAGCCACCTGAAAAGAAAGCGTTAAAGCTCAGGCAGAACAATAAATCTATTATTCCAATATCTTATCCTATACCCCTTCCTAATACTAGGCCATTCCATGCCAACATGGAAGAGATACTGCTAAAATGAGTAATAAGAAGGACTCCCTTCTCCCGGCCTATGTGTAAGTTAGATCGGACCCACCACTAACAACTAACGAACCCAACATCAGAGGGCAACGTGGCCACCAACTATTATCAAGAAAATACCACACCCCACAATCGTTAACCCCACACCGGAAGGCCCAAGGGAAAGACTAAAAGAAAAAGAAGGAACTCGGCAAACACAAGCCTCGCCTGTTTACCAAAAACATCGCCTCCTGCAAAATTTCAACGTATAGGAGGTCCTGCCTGCCCGGTGACAACTAGTTAAACGGCCGCGGTATTTTGACCGTGCTAAGGTAGCGCAATCACTTGTCTTTTAAATGAGGACCTGTATGAATGGCGGAACGAGGGCTTAACTGTCTCCTTTTTCTAGTCAATGAAATTGATCTGCCCGTGCAGAAGCGGGCATACCTATACAAGACGAGAAGACCCTTTGGAGCTTAAGACATCAAGCCAACTATGTCAAAGGCCCAAATAAAATCTAAGCCAAACAAACAGTCAACTGGCCACCGTCTTCGGTTGGGGCGACCACGGGGGAGAACAAAGCCCCCGCGTAGAATGGGGATCACACCCTAAAACCAAGAGAGACACCTCTAAGCCACAGAACATCTGACCAAATAGATCCGGCCAATAAGCCGATCAACGGACCAAGTTACCCTAGGGATAACAGCGCAATCCCCTCCAAGAGTCCATATCGACGAGAGGGTTTACGACCTCGATGTTGGATCAGGACATCCTAATGGTGCAGCCGCTATTAAGGGTTCGTTTGTTCAACGATTAAAGTCCTACGTGATCTGAGTTCAGACCGGAGCAATCCAGGTCAGTTTCTATCTGTAAAGCTACTTTTCCTAGTACGAAAGGACCGGAAAAATGGGGCCCATACTTTAAGCACGCCCCCCTCCAACTTGATGAAACCAACTAAACCAAACAAAGGATAGAGCAACCCGACACCCAAAACAAGGGACTACTAAGGTGGCAGAGCCTGGCAATTGCAAAAGGCCTAAGCCCTTTCTACCAGAGGTTCAAGTCCTCTCCTTAGTTATGCTAACCCTACTAATTACCCACCTAATTAACCCACTCGCCTACATCGTCCCCGTCCTGCTAGCAGTAGCATTCCTAACGCTAATCGAACGAAAAGTGCTAGGCTACATGCAACTACGAAAAGGCCCAAACGTAGTAGGGCCCTACGGACTCCTTCAACCAATCGCAGACGGATTAAAACTCTTTATTAAAGAGCCAGTACGCCCCTCAACCTCCTCCCCATTCCTTTTTCTAGCAGCCCCAATTATAGCATTAACCCTAGCACTAACCCTATGAGCCCCTATGCCCATCCCCTATCCCGTAACTGACCTCAACCTGGGAATCCTCTTCATCCTGGCCCTCTCAAGCCTAGCTGTCTACTCAATTTTAGGCTCAGGATGAGCATCAAATTCAAAATATGCCCTCATCGGAGCCCTACGAGCCGTCGCCCAGACAATCTCCTATGAAGTAAGCCTGGGGTTGATCCTTCTATCAATTATCATCTTCACAGGAGGCTTTACCCTACAAACATTTAACGTAACGCAAGAGGCCACCTGACTCCTCCTCCCCGCCTGGCCCCTAGCAGCAATATGATATATCTCAACCCTAGCAGAGACAAACCGAGCCCCCTTTGACCTCACCGAAGGAGAATCAGAACTAGTCTCCGGCTTCAACGTAGAATATGCCGGAGGGCCCTTCGCCCTATTTTTCCTGGCCGAATACGCCAACATCCTCCTAATAAACACACTATCAACAATCCTATTCCTAGGCGCCTCCCATATCCCAACCCTCCCAGAACTAACATCTATTAATTTAATAACAAAAGCCGCACTACTGTCCTTACTTTTCCTTTGAATCCGAGCCTCCTACCCCCGATTCCGTTACGACCAACTAATACACTTAATATGAAAAAATTTCCTCCCCCTCACATTAGCCCTTATCCTCTGACATACTGCCCTCCCAATCGCATTCGCAGGGCTTCCTCCACAACTATAACACAAGGAGCCGTGCCTGAATGCCCAAGGACCACTTTGATAGAGTGACTTATGGAGGTTAAAATCCTCCCAGCTCCTAGAAAGAAGGGACTCGAACCCATGCTCAAGAGATCAAAACTCCAGGTGCTTCCACTACACCACTTTCTAGTAAGGTCAGCTAAAATAAGCTTTTGGGCCCATACCCCAAAAATGTTGGTTAAACTCCTTCCCTTACTAATGAACCCCTACGTACTCACCATGTTCCTAACCAGCCTAGGCCTGGGGACAACCCTCACCTTCGCCAGCTCACACTGACTCCTAGCATGAATAGGCCTCGAGATCAATACACTAGCTATCCTTCCACTAATAGCACAACACCACCACCCTCGAGCAGTTGAAGCCACTACCAAGTATTTCCTCACCCAAGCAACAGCAGCAGCAACAATCCTATTCGCCAGTACCACCAACGCCTGACTAACAGGCGAATGAAGCATTACACACCTATCTCACCCCCTCGCCACAACAATAGCAATAACAGGCCTAGCCCTCAAAGTAGGCCTCGCACCTCTCCACTTCTGACTCCCAGAAGTTCTTCAAGGCCTAGACCTGACCACCGGACTAATTCTGTCCACCTGACAAAAACTAGCACCCTTTGCACTCCTTATTCAAATAGCCCCTACCGCCAACCCCGCCCTACTCACAACCCTAGGTGTTGCCTCAACCCTAATTGGTGGATGAGGCGGCCTCAACCAGACCCAACTGCGAAAAATCCTAGCCTACTCATCAATCGCCCACCTTGGCTGAATAATTATTATCCTCCAATTCGCACCCCAACTTACCCTCCTAACCCTAGGCACATACATCATCATAACCTCAGCAGCTTTCCTTACATTCAAAGCAACAACAACAACAAAAATCAATACCCTGGCACTCGCCTGAACGAAAGCCCCTACCCTAACAACAACCGCCGCCCTCGTTCTCCTCTCACTCGGCGGCCTTCCTCCCCTAACCGGATTTATGCCAAAATGACTAATTCTACAAGAACTATCAAAACAAGGACTACCACTAATTGCCACCCTGACGGCCCTAAGCGCCCTACTTAGCCTCTACTTCTACCTGCGACTATGTTACGCTATAACCCTAACTATCTCCCCAGGCACAAACAACTCAACAACCCCATGACGCCTACCCAACACACAAACCACCCTCCCTCTAGCAGCAACTACAACCGCAACCCTCCTTTTACTTCCCCTCACACCCGCAGTTATAGCACTCACACACTAGGGACTTAGGATAAAACTAGACCAAGAGCCTTCAAAGCTCTAAGCAGGAGTGAAAATCTCCTAGTCCCTGGACTAAGACTTGCAGGACTTTATCCCACATCTTCTGAATGCAACCCAGACACTTTAATTAAGCTAAAGCCTTACTAGATGAGAAGGCCTCGATCCTACAAACTCTTAGTTAACAGCTAAGCGCTCAAGCCAGCGAGCATTCATCTACTTTCCCCGCCGTATCAGAGAAAGGCGGGAAAAGTCCCGGCAGGGTATTATCCTACACTCTTAGACTTGCAATCTAACATGCTTTACACCACGGGACTATTGGCAGGAAGAGGACTTGAACCTCTGTATACGGGACTACAATCCGCCGCCTAGGCCCTCGGCCATCCTACCTGTGGCAATCACACGCTGATTCTTCTCCACCAACCACAAAGACATTGGCACCCTCTACCTAGTATTTGGTGCATGAGCCGGAATAGTTGGAACCGCCCTCAGCCTATTAATTCGAGCAGAGCTCAGCCAACCCGGATCCCTTCTGGGCGATGATCAGATCTACAATGTTATCGTTACTGCGCACGCCTTTGTAATAATTTTCTTTATAGTAATGCCAATTATAATCGGAGGCTTTGGAAACTGACTAGTCCCTCTCATGATCGGCGCACCCGACATAGCATTCCCGCGAATAAATAACATAAGTTTCTGACTCCTGCCCCCATCCTTCCTTCTCCTCCTGGCATCTTCCGGAGTGGAAGCAGGAGCAGGGACAGGCTGAACTGTCTATCCCCCTCTTGCCGGAAATCTCGCACACGCCGGGGCCTCTGTTGACTTAACTATCTTTTCCCTCCACCTTGCCGGAGTTTCTTCCATCCTTGGGGCTATTAACTTTATTACAACCATCATCAACATAAAACCCCCAGCCATCTCACAATACCAAACGCCTTTATTTGTGTGGGCCGTCCTGGTGACCGCCGTCCTTCTTCTCTTGTCACTGCCAGTCCTAGCTGCAGGAATTACCATGCTTCTTACAGACCGAAACCTTAACACCACATTCTTTGACCCCGCGGGAGGAGGAGACCCTATCCTATACCAGCATCTATTCTGATTCTTTGGCCACCCCGAAGTCTACATTTTAATTTTACCAGGATTTGGAATAATCTCGCACATCGTAGCCTACTATTCGGGGAAAAAGGAACCTTTTGGCTATATGGGTATGGTCTGGGCAATGATGGCAATTGGCCTTCTAGGCTTTATTGTATGAGCCCACCATATGTTCACAGTAGGGATGGACGTGGACACCCGAGCATACTTCACATCCGCAACAATAATTATTGCAATCCCCACGGGAGTTAAAGTATTTAGCTGACTGGCCACTCTTCACGGAGGCGCTATTAAATGAGAAACTCCCATGCTGTGGGCCCTAGGGTTCATCTTCCTATTCACGGTAGGTGGCCTGACAGGAATTGTTCTAGCCAACTCCTCTCTTGATATTATACTCCACGACACATACTACGTAGTTGCCCACTTCCACTATGTCCTATCCATGGGGGCCGTATTTGCCATTATAGGAGCCTTTGTCCACTGATTCCCCCTGTTCTCTGGCTATACCCTTCACAGCACCTGAACAAAAATCCACTTCGGAATTATATTTGTAGGCGTTAACCTCACTTTCTTCCCACAACATTTCCTAGGTCTAGCTGGCATGCCACGACGATACTCAGACTACCCAGACGCCTATACCCTCTGAAACACAATCTCTTCCGTAGGCTCCTTAATCTCTCTAATCGCAGTAATTATATTCCTGTTTATCCTATGAGAAGCCTTCACCGCCAAACGAGAAGTCCTATCTGTTGAGCTGACAGCTACAAACGCAGAGTGACTCCACGGATGTCCCCCTCCCTACCATACATTTGAGGAACCAGCATTTGTCCAAGTTCAATCATGACGAGAAAGGAAGGAATCGAACCCCCGTGAACTAGTTTCAAGCCAGTTGCATAGCCACTCTGCCACTTTCTTTCTATAAGATACTAGTAAAACTGGACATTACACTGCCTTGTCAAGGCAGAATTGCAGGTTAGACCCCTGCGTATCTTAAGCCCTACGGCTTAATGGCACATCCCTCACAATTAGGATTCCAAGACGCGGCCTCCCCTGTAATAGAAGAACTTCTCCACTTCCACGACCACGCACTAATGATCGTTTTCCTGATCAGCACCCTAGTCTTATACATCATTGTTGCAATGGTCTCCACTAAACTAACTAACAAATATATCCTAGACTCCCAAGAAATTGAAATCGTATGAACCATTCTACCAGCAGTGATTCTTATTCTCATTGCCCTCCCCTCCCTCCGAATTCTCTACCTAATAGACGAAATCAATGACCCCCACTTAACTGTAAAAGCTATAGGACACCAATGATATTGAAGCTACGAATACACAGACTACGAAAACCTTGGCTTTGACTCTTATATGGTCCCAACTCAAGATCTGACCTCAGGACAATTCCGGCTCCTCGAAACAGATCACCGCATGGTTGTCCCAATAGAATCACCAATTCGAGTCCTAGTCTCAGCTGAAGACGTGCTCCACTCCTGAGCTGTCCCAGCCCTAGGCATGAAAATAGACGCTGTCCCCGGGCGCCTAAACCAAACAGCCTTTATCGCCGCCCGCCCAGGAGTGTTCTACGGACAATGCTCTGAAATTTGCGGGGCCAACCACAGCTTTATGCCAATCGTAGTTGAAGCCGTCCCCCTAAACCACTTTGAAGCCTGATCCTCTCGTATACTTGAAGACGCCTCACTAGGAAGCTAAACAGGGCCTAGCGTTAGCCTTTTAAGCTAAAAATTGGTGACTCCCAACCACCCCTAGTGACATGCCCCAATTAAACCCCGCCCCCTGATTCGCCATCCTACTGTTTTCCTGGTTAATTTTCCTTACAGTAATTCCACCTAAAGTCCTTAAACACACCTTCACAAATGAACCAACAACACTCAGCACTGAAAAACCCAAAACCGAGCCCTGAAACTGACCATGACACTAAGCTTCTTCGACCAATTTATGAGCCCCACATACCTAGGTATTCCCCTAATTGCCATCGCACTCCTCTTTCCATGAATTCTCTACCCCGCACCCACAAACCGGTGATTAAACAACCGACTTATCACCCTTCAAAGCTGATTCATCAATCGCTTCACACAACAACTCCTCCTTCCCCTCAACCCCGGAGGCCATAAATGAGCCCTAATCTTAACTTCACTAATAATTTTCCTGCTTACACTAAATCTTCTAGGCCTCCTCCCATACACCTTCACCCCTACAACACAGCTCTCCTTAAACATAGGACTGGCAGTCCCATTCTGACTAGCTACCGTTATTATTGGAATGCGGAACCAACCCACCGCCGCCCTGGGCCACCTCCTACCAGAAGGAACCCCCGTCCCCCTAATCCCCGTCCTTATTATCATCGAAACAATTAGCTTATTTATCCGACCCCTGGCCTTAGGCGTACGACTAACAGCCAACCTTACGGCCGGCCACCTACTTATCCAACTCATCGCAACCGCAGCTTTCGTGCTACTGCCAATAATGACTACCGTTGCCCTCTTGACCGCCACAGTGCTCTTCCTCCTTACACTCCTTGAAATTGCAGTAGCCATAATTCAGGCCTACGTATTTGTCCTTCTATTAAGCCTCTACCTACAAGAAAACGTCTAATGGCCCACCAAGCACACGCATATCACATGGTCGACCCAAGTCCCTGGCCCCTAACAGGCGCAGTAGCTGCTCTCTTAATAACATCAGGTCTCGCAATCTGGTTCCACTTTCACTCAACAACCCTAATAACACTAGGGCTGATCCTTCTACTTCTTACAATATACCAATGATGACGAGACATCATCCGAGAAGGAACATTCCAAGGCCACCACACCCCACCAGTCCAAAAAGGCCTACGTTACGGAATAATTCTATTTATTACATCAGAAGTCTTTTTCTTCCTAGGCTTTTTCTGAGCTTTTTATCACTCCAGCCTCGCTCCAACCCCTGAACTAGGAGGATGTTGGCCTCCCACCGGAATCACCACCCTCGACCCATTTGAAGTTCCACTCCTTAACACTGCAGTCCTACTAGCATCCGGCGTTACAGTAACCTGGGCCCACCACAGTCTCATGGAAGGAGAACGCAAACAAGCTATTCAAGCATTAACCTTAACAATCCTATTAGGTTTCTACTTCACAGCCCTCCAAGCCATGGAATACTACGAAGCCCCCTTTACTATTGCCGACGGCGTGTATGGCTCAACATTCTTCGTGGCCACAGGCTTCCACGGCCTGCACGTAATTATCGGCTCAACTTTCCTGGCCGTCTGCCTTCTACGACAAATCCAATACCACTTTACCTCCGAACACCACTTCGGGTTTGAAGCAGCCGCCTGATACTGACACTTCGTAGACGTTGTTTGACTATTCCTATACGTCTCTATCTACTGATGAGGCTCATAATCTTTCTAGTATTCTAAAGCTAGTACAAGTGACTTCCAATCATTTAGTCTTGGTTAAAATCCAAGGAAAGATAATGAATTTAATTACAACAATCCTACTTATCACAGCAGCCCTTTCAATACTCCTAGCCCTAGTGGCCTTCTGACTCCCACAGATAAACCCAGACGCAGAAAAGCTTTCCCCATACGAATGTGGTTTTGACCCCCTTGGCTCTGCACGCCTCCCATTCTCCCTGCGCTTCTTCCTAGTCGCCATCCTCTTCCTCCTGTTTGACCTAGAGATTGCCCTACTCCTTCCCTTGCCCTGAGGCAACCAACTACCCGCCCCCACACTAACCTTCTTCTGAGCCGCAGCCATTCTCATTTTACTTACGCTAGGACTAATCTATGAGTGAATTCAAGGAGGCCTCGAATGAGCAGAATAGGGATTTAGTCCAAAACAAGACCTCTGATTTCGGCTCAGAAAATTGTGGTTTAAATCCACAACTCCCTTATGACACCCGCACACTTCAGCTTCACCTCCGCATTTGCGCTAGGGCTCACAGGCCTAGCTTTCCACCGGGCCCACCTCTTATCCGCCCTTCTATGCCTAGAAGGCTTAATACTATCACTGTTTATTGCCCTAGCCCTATGGGCCCTACAATTAGAAGTAACCGGCTTTTCCGCGGCCCCCATGCTCCTTTTAGCTTTCTCAGCCTGCGAAGCTAGTGCAGGACTAGCCCTAATAGTAGCCACAGCACGAACACACGGAACAGACCGCCTCCAAAACCTTAACCTGCTACAATGCTAAAAATTCTACTACCAACAATTATGCTTTTCCCAACAATCTGACTAACACCCCAAAAATGACTATGAACCACTACAACAGCTCAAAGCCTCCTCATCGCCCTAATTAGCTTATCCTGACTAAAATGAGACTCAGAAACAGGCTGAGCAACCTCCAACCTCTACATAGGAACAGACCCTCTCTCCACCCCCCTTCTAGTCCTCACCTGCTGACTCTTGCCCCTTATGATCCTTGCCAGTCAAAATCACATCAACCCCGAACCCCTTAACCGCCAACGAACATACATTACCCTTCTGGCTTCCCTTCAGACCTTCCTTATCATAGCATTCGGAGCAACCGAGATCATTATATTTTATATTATATTTGAAGCCACCCTCATCCCAACCTTAATCATTATCACCCGATGAGGAAACCAAACCGAACGTCTCAACGCAGGCACATACTTTTTATTTTATACCCTAGCAGGGTCCCTCCCACTCCTAGTCGCTCTCCTTCTTCTACAGCAAAACACAGGCTCTCTCTCAATACTAGTTCTTCCATACACCCAAACTTTGTCCCTCCATACATGAGGCGACAAGATCTGATGAGCAGGCTGTCTAATCGCCTTCCTAGTAAAAATGCCCCTATACGGCGTCCACCTCTGACTACCAAAGGCACACGTAGAAGCCCCCGTGGCGGGCTCCATAGTCCTAGCCGCAATTCTACTAAAACTCGGAGGATATGGCATAATACGAATAATGGTCATACTTGACCCCCTTACCAAAGACATAGCATACCCCTTCATTATCCTGGCCCTATGGGGTATTATCATAACAGGCTCTATTTGTCTACGACAAACAGACCTAAAATCCCTAATTGCCTATTCCTCCGTCAGCCACATAGGATTAGTAGCAGGGGGAATTCTAATTCAAACCCCCTGAGGATTTACCGGAGCAATCATCCTAATAATTGCCCACGGCCTAGTGTCATCCGCCCTATTTTGCCTCGCTAACACAACATACGAACGAACCCACAGTCGAACAATAATCCTTGCCCGCGGCTTACAAATAATCTTCCCCCTAACGGCCACATGATGGTTCATCGCCAACCTGGCCAATCTAGCCCTACCCCCTCTCCCCAACCTCATAGGAGAGCTCCTCATCATCACAGCCATATTCAACTGATCCCCCTGAACCCTTGCCCTCACCGGAACAGGCACCCTAATTACCGCTGCCTATTCCCTTTACCTTTTCCTAATGTCCCAACGAGGCCCAGCCCCTACTCACATCCTAGGCCTCCAGCCATTCCACACTCGAGAACACCTACTAATAGCCCTTCACCTAATCCCCGTAGCCCTACTAATCACTAAGCCAGAACTAATGTGAGGATGATGCTACTGTAGATATAGTTTAAGAAAAACACTAGATTGTGGTTCTAAAGATAGAGGTTAAAGTCCTCTTATCCACCGAGAGAGGCCTTGAGGCAATAGAAACTGCTAATTCCTACAGCCCGTGGTTAAAATCCACGGCTCACTCGGGCTTCTAAAGGATAACAGTTCATCCATTGGTCTTAGGAACCAAAAACTCTTGGTGCAAATCCAAGTAGCAGCTATGTACACTGCACCCCTAATCCTTTCATCCTCCCTCATTCTTACCCTTGCCCTCCTGCTCTACCCCCTAATCATGACCCTCACCCCAAAACCCCAAAAACCAGACTGAGCACTAACCCACGTAAAAACAGCCGTAAGCAGCGCATTCTTTATTAGTCTTCTCCCACTAATAATTTTCCTCGACCAAGGAACCGAAAGCATTGTAACCAGCTGACACTGAATAAGTGCCGCAAGTTTTGACATCAACATCAGCTTTAAATTCGACCACTATTCCCTAATCTTTACACCAATTGCCCTATTCGTTACATGATCAATCCTAGAATTCGCGTCATGATACATGCACTCAGACCCCTATATGAACCGTTTCTTCAAATACCTCCTACTTTTCCTCGCAGCCATAATTATTTTAGTTACAGCCAACAACATATTCCAGCTATTTATTGGCTGGGAAGGAGTTGGCATTATATCTTTCCTTCTAATCGGCTGATGATATGGCCGAGCCGATGCAAACACAGCCGCCCTCCAAGCCGTCCTCTACAACCGAGTTGGAGACATCGGACTAATCCTAAGCATAGCATGAATCGCAACAAACCTAAACTCATGAGAAATTCAACAAATCTTCTTCCTCTCCAAAGATTTTGACATAACCCTCCCCCTCCTAGGGTTAATCCTTGCCGCCACCGGAAAATCTGCTCAGTTTGGCCTCCACCCCTGACTCCCCTCGGCTATAGAAGGCCCAACACCAGTCTCCGCCCTACTACACTCAAGCACAATAGTCGTAGCAGGAATCTTCCTCCTCATCCGACTTCACCCCCTAATAGAAAACAACCAACTAGCACTAACTACCTGTTTATGTCTAGGCGCCCTAACCACCCTATTTACAGCCACCTGTGCTCTCACCCAAAATGACATCAAAAAAATCGTAGCTTTCTCCACCTCCAGCCAGCTAGGCCTCATGATAGTAACCATTGGATTGAACCAACCCCAGCTAGCCTTCCTACACATCTGCACACACGCCTTCTTCAAGGCCATACTTTTCCTCTGCTCCGGATCAATCATTCATAGCCTCAACGACGAACAAGACATCCGAAAAATGGGAGGCCTACACAAACTAATACCCTTTACCTCATCCTGCTTGACCATTGGTAGCCTAGCGTTAACGGGCACACCTTTCCTAGCCGGCTTCTTTTCAAAAGACGCAATCATCGAAGCCCTAAATACCTCCTACCTAAATGCCTGAGCCCTAACCCTCACACTAATTGCCACAGCCTTTACCGCTGTCTACAGCTTCCGAGTAATCTTCTTTGTTACCATGGGCACCCCACGATTCCTCCCCCTATCCCCAATCAATGAAAACGACCCCGCAGTAATTAACCCAATCAAACGCCTAGCCTGAGGCAGCATCACTGCAGGACTAATTATCACATCTAACTTCCTACCATCAAAAACACCCATCATAACAATACCCCCTCTACTTAAACTAGCTGCCCTTGCCGTAACAATTATTGGCTTCCTTACAGCCATGGAACTAGCATCAATAACATCAAAACAATTCAAAACGACCCCACTCCTCCCTCTGCACAACTTCTCAAACATACTAGGCTATTTTCCCGCAACCATTCACCGACTAGCCCCTAAGCTGAACCTTACCCTTGGGCAATCAATCGCCACCCAACTTATAGACCAAACATGACTCGAAACAGCCGGCCCCAAAGGCCTAGCCACCACACAAGTCAAACTCGCCACAGCAACAAGCAACGCCCAACGAGGAATAATCAAAACATACCTAACCTTATTCCTATTAACCAGTGCCCTAGCCATTCTATTGATCACCTGCTAAACTGCTCGAAGCGCACCCCGACTCAAACCCCGAGTTAGCTCAAGCACAACAAACAAAGTCAACAATAATACCCAACCAGACACAATCAATATCCCTCCCCCAAAAGAATACAACAACGCAACCCCGCTGACATCCCCCCGAATAACAAAAAATTCTTTACTATCCACAACCCCCCACGACCCCTCATACCAACCCCCACAAAAATACCACGCAGCCACCCCAACCACCAACAAATAAACCAACACGTACCCAACCACCGAACGATCCCCTCAACTCTCCGGAAAAGGCTCAGCGGCCAAAGCCGCTGAATAAGCAAATACCACCAATATTCCCCCCAAATAAATCAAAAACAACACTAAAGATAAAAAAGACCCCCCATGTCCTGCCAACACTCCGCAGCCAACGCCTGCTGCCACAACCAACCCTAAAGCAGCAAAATACGGAGCAGGGTTGGAAGCTACAGCCACCAAACCAACCACTAATGCCATCAAAAATAAAGAAAAAGTATAAGCCATAATTCCCACCCGGATTTTAACCGAGACCAATGACTTGAAAAACCACCGTTGTTATTCAACTATGAGAACCCCTTAATGGCCAGCCTACGAAAAACACACCCACTATTAAAAATCGCTAACGACGCACTAATTGATCTCCCTGCCCCATCCAACATCTCCGCATGATGAAACTTCGGCTCCCTTCTCCTTCTATGTCTAATTATACAAATCCTTACAGGACTCTTCCTAGCAATACACTATACCTCAGACATTTCCACAGCCTTCTCCTCAGTAGCCCACATCTGCCGAGATGTAAACTACGGCTGACTCATTCGAAACATTCACGCTAACGGAGCTTCATTCTTCTTTATCTGCATCTACCTGCACATCGGCCGAGGCCTGTACTACGGCTCCTACCTCTACAAAGAAACATGAAACATCGGAGTAGTCCTACTACTGCTCGTAATAATAACTGCATTCGTCGGATACGTTCTCCCCTGAGGACAAATATCATTCTGAGGAGCAACCGTGATCACAAACCTCCTCTCCGCAGTCCCTTACGTGGGAGACGCCCTAGTACAATGAATTTGAGGTGGCTTCTCTGTAGACAATGCAACCCTCACCCGATTTTTCGCCTTCCACTTCCTACTCCCTTTTACAATCGTCGCAGCCACAGCTCTCCACGCCCTCTTCCTCCATGAGACAGGCTCCAACAACCCCACGGGCCTAAATTCAGACGCAGACAAAATCTCGTTTCACCCTTACTTTTCCTACAAAGACCTCCTAGGTTTTGTGATCCTCCTTGTAGCCCTAACATCTCTAGCCCTCTTCTCCCCCAACCTCTTAGGAGACCCAGAAAACTTCACTCCCGCCAACCCCCTAGTCACACCCCCACATATTAAGCCAGAATGATACTTCCTATTTGCCTACGCCATCCTCCGATCAATCCCCAACAAACTAGGAGGCGTCCTCGCCCTCCTATTCTCAATCCTTATTCTAATGCTAGTCCCACTCCTACACACCTCCAAACAACAAGGACTCACATTCCGTCCAATCGCACAATTCCTATTCTGAGCCCTAGTTGCAGACGTTATGATCTTAACCTGAATCGGAGGGATACCCGTAGAACACCCATTTATCATTATCGGCCAAATCGCCTCCGTCCTATACTTCGCCTTATTCCTAGTCTTCAACCCCCTAGCCGGACTACTAGAAAACAAATCACTTAACTGGCCCTAGTACTAGTAGCTTAGACACAAAGCATCGGTCTTGTAATCCGAAGACCGGAGGTTAAACCCCTCCCTAGTGCCACCAGAAAAGAGAGATTTTAACTCCCACCACTAACTCCCAAAGCTAGTATTCTAAACTAAACTATTTTCTGATCACGCATGATGATCTAAGTACATAATATGTATATAGTACATAATGATCTTAATACATAATATGTATATAGTACATAATGGTCCTAATACATATTATGTATATAGTACATAATGGTTTAGTACATAATATGCATAATCTTACATTAATGGTTTTAAACATTAAATTAAGAATAACATAACAAGCATGTAATGCATATATCAGGGACATAAAGCTAAGAGATACATAAGCATTAAATTTACCTTCACAAGATTAAATCATTAAGTACCGATAACTTGAATAATACCCATGAACTCCTTTATAAAAGTTTCTATGCAATGACTCAACTAAAATTGGTCCGCACGTTATTAATGTAGTAAGAGACCACCAACCGGTGATAACTCAATGCATATTATCCTTGATAGGTCAGGGACAAATATAGTGGGGGTAGCACAATATGAATTATTACTGGCATCTGGTTCCTATTTCAGGGCCATATTAGGTAAACCTTCCCCAAAAGTGAACTATATCTGGCATTTGATTATTGGTGTTGTATCGATTGTCCATGACCCACCATGCCAAGGCGTTCTTTTATATGCATAGGGTTTTCCTTTTTTTAGGTCACCTTCATTTGACATTTGGTCACTTTCAAGAAACGATTAACAAGGTGGTACTATTCCTTGACTCCAGGGATTATATATGTAGAGCTTTAAAGACATATTCTGAATATAACCACATATATCTCTATCAGGTGCATAAACTATTGATATTATCCCATTCCTGTCTAAGGTGTCCCCCCTGCCACTTCACAATTGGATTCTGCGCGACAAACCCCCCTACCCCCCTACGCCGGACAAGTTCATATATTTATCCTGTCAAACCCCAAAACCAGGAATGACTCGGCCTGCGTAATCAACGAGTGGTTTGTGTTGATATATATATTATGTTACATAACATCAAATGCCACAACACACCAAAACACAGCTATGTCAGGGTCTAAGCACTCCAAAACTTACCATGCAACCGAGCCATTTATGATTAATTGCGTTGTGTACTTTTACATGCGTTTAACATATTATATAGTTGAA